GGGGTATTTGAATTTGTTGATTATTGATCTGCGGATTACCAGATGATTAAGCGGAGAAAGTAATTTCCGACTACTGAATAAAGTTTGAATTTGATCATTTGCAGGGGATGATAGGGATGGATTTACTTTCTTCCAACTGGTTTTAGACTTCCCCCCAATTTCTGGTAACTAGAGGGCAGACTATCAAGGATTATATAGAGTTAAAGGGTGATTGAGGATTTTTGATTGAAAGTAACCTTTTCGATTGGAAATACACAAGATATCCCACAAGCGGAGTTCTTTGATGGGACGTTTTTACTGAAGCTTTTGAACAGGTTGGGCGGCGGTCCGTGAACGACCATACAATTGGGCTAAGAAAGTAATTTACCACTACTGAATAAAGTTTGAGTCCGATCATTAGCAGGAGATGATAGGGAAGGATTTGCTTTCTTCCAATTGGTTTTGGACTTCCTTTTTATTTTCGACAGCTGGCAGGCAGAGCCTAAGTGATCGCGAAAAGTCAGTCGATGATTGTTGATTTTTCTTGTCAAAAGCGCAGCTTTCAACTTTTTTTTTTTTTTTTTTGCTAACACTTTTCTAGTTGACTATAAATTTGTCTAACGGTTTTTTGATAATTTAGACTAAATTAGTTGATGCCATCAGTTTTAGTAACATGATGAAATTTTTGATATTTTTAGGAAAAATTATCAAAAAAATTTCAAAAAAATGCAAAAAAATGCAAAAAAATGTAATTTTTTTCATCAAAAATCGTCATCTCAATCTTCCGCATTTGACGTTCACTAGCTTAAAAAAGGCTAAAAATTGACTTTTTTTTTGGAAAATCTGTTTGAAAAACGTGTCTGTATAAATAATTTCATAATTGATCATTCATAAATATATATATATATATAAGAGCTTATATATATATAGATAATTGTATATATCTGCTATATTAAAATGTAATGGAACATAAGATGTTTAAAATAAAACTTGCTATATTTATACAGTTATTTACTCTGATCGTTAGATAGATATGGATATATATACTGTTTACTGGTACTAAGAAAGAGAAAAAAATCCTTGACATAATAATATTTAATTTTAGTGTACTCAGCGATTTATAATATTTATTGACTATATGTATATATGTATATATATTAATCTCTTTTACATTAATATGCGCAATATCTAAAAACAATAGATTGTTATCATTTGTTTATTGTTAATCATTAAATTTCTTATATAGAGAGAGAAAATTTGTTATAAATTAAGTATTTTGATACTAAAAAAAAAAAAAACTTGCTTATTTGTACGTATTATAGGTTTTATAGGAGAAATATCCTAGAACTATTTAAATTTAATCTAATATAGGCTAATTATTTTAAAGTAAGATTAAATATACATTCCATTAGAATTTTGTTATGGGTTTTTGGTCTAAAAAATTGTCTTAATTTCGCTAACAAAAGGTATTTTGACGCTTCGAGGCCATTGTTAAAATATTAGGGATTAGGCTTTAAATCTTGAATTCAGTTATGAATTTTTTTTGGCAGACATGAAAGTAATTATTTGGGAGGGGTGAATAGAATAAAATTAAATGATAAGGGTGAAATTTTCAGGATTGAATTGGACTGGGGACTAAAAAAAATAAAATTTAAATTTTCTGAATTGGGCACTCAGATTATTTTAGGCTAAAAAAGATAAAAATTGAATTGGATAAAGTCCCAGAACTGGGCATTTTGGGACTTAGGAAAAAAATTAATCAGCTAAAGGGCTTTAGCTGGTTAGAAAAAAAAATACAAGCGGAGCATGCTTGGGATTAAATTTTCTGAATTGGGCACTCAGATTATTTTAGGCTAAAAAAGATAAAAATTGAATTGGATAAAGTCCCAGAACTGGGCATTTTGGGACTCAGGAAAAAAATTAATCAGCTAAAGGGCTTTAGTTGACTAAGAAAAAAAAATACAAGCGGAGCATGCTTGGGATTAAATTTTCTGAATTGGGCACTCAGATTATTTTAGGCTAAAAAAGATAAAAATTGAATTGAATAAAGTCCCAGAACTGGGCATTTTGGGACTTAGGAAAAAAATTAATCAGCTAAAGGGCTTTGGTTGATTAGAAAAAAAAATACAAGCGGAGCATGCTTGGGATTAAATTTTCTGAATTGGGCACTCAGATTATTTTAGGCTAAAAAAGATAAAAATTGAATTGGATAAAGTCCCAGAACTGGGCATTTTGGGACTTAGGAAAAAAATTAATCAGCTAAAGGGCTTTAGTTGACTAAGAAAAAAAAATACAAGCGGAGCATGCTTGAGATTAAATTTTCTGAATTGGGCACTCAGATTATTTTAGGCTAAAAAAGATAAAAATTGAATTGGATAAAGTCCCAGAACTGGGCATTTTGGGACTTAGGAAAAAAATTAATCAGCTAAAGGGCTTTAGCTGGTTAGAAAAAAAAAATACAAGCGGAGCATGCTTGGGATTAAATTTTCTGAATTGGGCACTCAGATTATTTTAGGCTAAAAAAGATAAAAATTGAATTGGATAAAGTCCCAGAACTGGGCATTTTGGGACTCAGGAAAAAAAATTAATCAGCTAAAGGGCTTTAGTTGACTAAGAAAAAAAAATACAAGCGGAGCATGCTTGAGATTAAATTTTCTGAATTGGGCACTCAGATTATTTTAGGCTGAAAATAAAAGTTTAGAAAGGGGAAGAAGATTAAATTAGATTAAAGTTGAATTTTTGTTAGGTTTGGCTGGCTAAAGGGCTTTAGTTGACTAATAAAAAAAAATACAAGCGGAGCATGCTTGGGATTAAATTTTCTGAATTGGGCACTCAGATTATTTTAGGCTAAAAAAGATAAAAATTGAATTGAATAAAGTCCCAGAACTGGGCATTTTGGGACTTAGGAAAAAAAATTAATCAGCTAAAGGGCTTTGGTTGATTAGAAAAAAAAAATACAAGCGGAGCATGCTTGGGATTAAATTTTCTGAATTGGGCACTCAGATTATTTTAGGCTAAAAAAGATAAAAATTGAATTGAATAAAGTCCCAGAACTGGGCATTTTGGGGCTCAGGAAAAAAAATTAATCAGCTAAAGGGCTTTAGTTGACTAAGAAAAAAAAAATGCAAGCGGAGCATCCTTGAGATTAAATTTTCTGAATTGGGCACTCAGATTATTTTAGGCTGAAAATAAAAGTTTAGAAAGGGGAAGAAGATTAAATTAGATTAAAGTTGAATTTTTGTTAGGTTTGGCTGGCTAAAGGGCTTTAGTTGATTAGAAAAAAAAAATGTAAGCGGAGCATGCTTGGGATTAAATTTTCTGAATTGGGTACTCAGATTATTTTAGGCTAAAAAAGATAAAAATTGAATTGGATAAAGTTCCAGAACTGGGCATTTTGGGACTTAGGAAAAAAATTAACCAGCTAAAGGGCTTTGGTTGACTAAGAAAAAAAAATGCAAGCGGAGCATGCTTGGGATTAAATTTTCTGAATTGGGCACTCAGATTATTTTAGGCTAAAAAAGATAAAAATTTAATTGGATAAAGTCCCAGAACTGGGCATTTTGGGACTCAGAAAAAAAAAATTAATCAGCTAAAGGGCTTTAGTTGACTAAGAAAAAAAAATGCAAGCGGAGCATCCTTGAGATTAAATTTTCTGAATTGGGCACTCAGGTTATTTTAAGCTAAAGATAAAAGTTTAGAAAGGGGAAGAAGATATTAAATTTTCTGAATTGGGCACTCAGATTATTTTAGGCTAAAAAAGATAAAAATTTAATTGGATAAAGTCCCAGAACTGGGCATTTTGGGACTCAGAAAAAAAAAATTAATCAGCTAAAGGGCTTTAGTTGACTAAGAAAAAAAAATGCAAGCGGAGCATCCTTGAGATTAAATTTTCTGAATTGGGCACTCAGGTTATTTTAAGCTAAAGATAAAAGTTTAGAAAGGGGAAGAAGATTAAATTAGATTAAAGTTGAATTTTTGTTAGGGTTGACTAGCTAGAGGGTTTTAATTGACTAAGAAAAAAAAAATGCAAGCGGAGCTTGTTTAAAAAATCTTCTTAATTGGGTATTCAAGCTATTTTAAGCTGGAAATAGAAGCTTAGATAAGGGGAAGATTGAAGTTAAATTTTTGTCAGGGTTAACTTGATGTTTATTAAATCTTGACAAATTTATTTTAGTAAGTACTAGGATTTTGGATTAAGTAGCCCCAGAGCTTGGTTTTTGACAAAGAGGAAATACTCTATTATTTATAGTTTTTGAATTATGTTTTGATTTTTTGTGGAGTGTAGATTTGGGGGGTTGAGTTATTTAAAATCTGACAGGAAATAAAAAGTTTTATTTAAGCTTTTAAGTTTAGTTTAAAATAATTTTACATGCAATTTTTATTTGTTCTAGAAGAGGCTTTTAGCAGTAGATAAATTTACTAATTAAGGATTCTTAGAGGTAGATATTGGTAATTGTACTAACAAATCTTGTGCCAGCAGTTGCGGTTACACAAGAAGTGCTACTAAATTATGTTCAGTAGGTAATAATTTTTATTGTAGTGTTTAATAAGAGATTTTTTAGGTGAAATTTAAAGTCTTTGGCAATTACTGTTTTAATTGATTTACTAAATTTTTTTTTGAGACTAGGATTAGATACCCTATTATTTTAAGTGTAAAAAGATTTTACTGAGTAGTATTAGAATACTTGAAATTTATATGATTTGGCGGTGTTTTAGTCTATTCAGAGGAACCTGTTCTATCATTGATACTCCACAATAAATATGACTTAATATTTAAGCTTGTATATCGTCGTTATTTGAATATCTCGAAAGAGGAAAATATTCACAAGCTATAATTTTATTATAAATCAGATCAAGATGCAGTTTATGATTAAGGAGAAATGGGTTACATTGTTTTTATAATTTTGGATTATTATTTGAGAAAAAAGTATGAAATTGGATTTGATAGTAAATTTAATTATTTTATTAAGTTGATTTAAGCTCTAAAATATGCACATATCGCCCGTCGCTCCAATTCTAAAATTGGATAAGTCGTAACAAAGTAGGTGTACCGGAAGGTGTACCTGGAGCTACAGATTAGAGCTTGTTTAAGCATTTTATTTACATTAAAAAGTAACCTGTGGAATTCAGTTTAATTTGATTATAAATTTTGTTATTTTAGTATTTTTATAAGAAAGAACTTTTTGTTTATGTAATTTTTGATATAATTATATTTATTATAGTTGATTTGTACAGTGAAGGGTGTATTCATATTTGGATAAGAAAATTTGATTTATTGTACCTTTTGTATCAGGGTTTATTAAAATAAGTTTTGAATAAAATTTTCTCGAATTTTGGAGGGCTAAGAATTAACATATTTTATTGTGGAAAAACTATTTATAATTAATTCTTTGAAATTAAACGTTAGTCGTTCTTTAGAATATCTAGTTACCTAAGAAATTAATTTAATTAACCAAGATAAATTCATATTTTTTAGAAAAATAAATGATTTTATATTTGGAATGCCTAAGGGGAAAAGCTTTTAGGCAAATTCTTATAATAATTTATGTTTTAATAGTAAGTAGGATTAGAAGTTTCCATTTTTTAGTGTGTTTTTACTAGATTTTAGGAGAAAATGATTTTTTTTTGTTTAAGTTTTTTATTAGGTTGTGAATGGTAATTACCTAGTTTAGCAAAAATGATAAGATTAGTAGAATTTTTTTTGTTAAAAGTAATAGGAAACTAAATATTATTATAAGGAATTCGGCAAATTTCTTTTCGCCTGTTTAATAAAAACATGGCTTTTTGATAATGATATAAAGTCTGGCCTGCCCAATGATGATTTTAATGGCTGCGGTATTTTGACCGTGCAAAGGTAGCATAATCATTAGTTTTTTTATTGAAAGCTGGAATGAATGGTCTTACGAGAAAGAGACTGTCTTATTTTGAAATTTTGAATTTTATTTTTGAGTGAGAAAGCTTAAATTATTTTGAGGGACGAGAAGACCCTATAGAATTTGATAGTATTTTGTGTTTGAGGATTTTAGAGATATGTATATTTGTATATAAATTACTAATTTGTTGGGGTGATGGAAAAATTTAAGTAACTTTTTTTTATATTTTTCACGGATAAGTGAATAATTGAGCCACTATAAGTGGTTATAAGACAAAATTACCTTAGGGATAACAGCGTAATTAATTTGGAGAGTTCAAATCGATAAATTAGTTTGCGACCTCGATGTTGGATTAAAATTAACTTTTGGCGAAGGGGCTAGGAGGTTAAGTCTGTTCGACTTTTAAAATTTTACATGATCTGAGTTTAAACCGGTGTGAGCCAGGTTGGTTTCTATCTTCATAGAAGTTGAATTTATTAGTACGAAAGGACCATTAATTTTCTAAATTAGGTTTGTTGGATAAAAATTATTATTTTGGCAGATTAGTGTAATAAATTTAGAATTTATGAAAGTACAAAAGTACAAATAATAATTTTTTATAGGGATTTTTTTTTAGTAATTTACAGGGGCTTAGTGACTGTAATTTGCATTCTTGTCAGAGTCGCTTTTTTAACTCTTATGGAGCGTAAGGTTCTTGGATATATTCAGTTGCGTAAAGGGCCTAATAAAGTTGGGTATTTAGGGGTACCCCAGCCTTTTAGAGATGCTGTTAAGCTTTTCTGTAAAGAACATACATATCCTTTAATATCTAATTTTAGGATTTATTATTTTTCTCCTGTTTTTAATCTATTTTTTTCGTTATTGATTTGAATGTGTATTCCTATGTTTACAGGATATATTAATTTTAACTTGGGTATTTTATTTTTTTTATGTGGGGCAAGAGTAAGAGTGTATACGGTTATATTGGCTGGTTGATCTTCTAACTCGAATTATTCTATACTAGGAAGCCTTCGAGCGGTGGCTCAGACGATTTCTTACGAAGTAAGATTGGCAGTAACTCTATTATCTTTTTTACTGTTGGTTTCAAGGTTTAGTTTACTTGATTTTAAGACCTATCAGGGTCTGATATGATTCATTATTTTATATTTTCCTTTAGGAATAATGTGAATTGTTTCTAGTTTAGCAGAAACTAATCGTACTCCTTTTGATTTTGCTGAGGGGGAGTCCGAACTAGTTTCTGGATTTAATGTTGAGTATAGAGGGGGGAGATTTGCTTTAATTTTTCTTGCAGAGTACTCAAGGATTTTATTTATAAGTGTAATAAGATGTTTTTTACTTTTTGGGGGAAATTTCAGGAGATTTTTGTTGTTTTTAATAGTAGGAATTTTATCTTTTTTATGAGTTTGGGTTCGGGGGACTTTGCCTCGATTTCGATATGATAAATTGATGTATTTAGCTTGAAAAAGATACTTACCAGTATCTTTAAATTTTTTGGTATTTTATTTTGGAGTAAAGGTTTTTATTTTTTCTTATTTTTGTTAGTGAACAAAAAATAGTAAACAAGTTAATAGGGATTTAACCCTTTTTTGTATTTTCAAAATACATACTTTAACAAGTTCATTAACTAATTTTTGAAGATTAAGGAATCTCAGAATTTATAGGTGAATGGTCCTACAAGAAAGTAGAGAAAGTATACAATTGTTAATACTTGACCTGCTTGGATAAAAGGATCTTCGACAGGCCGGGCTCCAATTCATGTCAACAAGATTACTGTAACTACAAATATTCAAAATAAAATTTTGTTAATAGGGTAGAATTGTCTTCTTTGTAAAAGTTTTTTATTAAGTATTGGGATAACAAAAAGGATTATAATTGATATAAGGAGAGCAATTACTCCACCTAATTTATTAGGGATTGATCGTAGAATTGCGTAGGCAAATAGAAAATATCATTCAGGCTGAATATGGATTGGGGTAACTAAAGGGTTTGCGGGAATAAAATTTTCTGGGTCTCTTAGTATGTTGGGTCTTATTAAGATAAGGAGAGTAAGTAATCTAGTTATTAAGATAAAACCAAAAATATCTTTGTATGAGAAAAATGGATGGAATGGAATTTTGTCTAGGTTTCTATTGGTCCCCAAGGGATTATTAGACCCGGTCTGGTGAAGGAAAAGAAGGTGAATTATAACTAAAGCTGAAACAATGAATGGTAGTAAAAAGTGTAGGGCAAAAAATCGAGTTAATGTTGCGTTATCTACAGCAAATCCACCTCACAATCATTGAACAATTCTTGTACCTAGATATGGTACAGCAGATAGAAGATTTGTAATTACTGTTGCCCCTCAAAAGGATATTTGTCCTCATGGGAGGACATAACCAAGGAAGGCCGTTGCTATTAAGCAAAATAAAATAATTACACCAATTGCCCAAGTGAGTTCTAAAACATAAGATCTATAGTAGATTCCCCGACCTACATGTAGGTAGAGGCAAATGAAAAAGAAGGAGGCTCCGTTTGCGTGGAGAGTTCGTAGGATTCACCCATAGTTTACATCTCGTGAGATGTGAATTACACTATTGAAAGCTAAATCAATATTAGTTGTGTAATGTATCGCGAGAAAAATTCCTGTAATAATTTGAATAATTAGGCATAGGCCTAGAAGGGACCCGAAGTTTCATCATGCGGAGATGTTAGAGGGGGAGGGTAAATCAATAAGAGTATTATTAATAATTTTTATTAAAGGGGATATTTTTCGTATTGGTGTTTTCATTAGTTTATATGTCGGATTGGTCCAAAATTAATATTGATAATTTTGATTACGGCAATTAAGGTAATTAATAAGTAGATGATTAAAATTACAGATAAAGTAATGGATGGTTCATTTATTAATTTATTAATGGAGAAGAAGAATGATTTGGAATTTTTAATATTTTCTATTTGAGTTGGTTTAATGAAATTAAAGGAAAAAGCAAAAGTTTGGATCAGGATTGAGACTGTAATACCAAGCAGGCAAATTTTCCCTGTTATTCAGGAGAATCGAAATTTTTCATTTGATGCAACTCTAGTTATATACATAAAAATTACAAGTATTCCACCAATTATAATAAGGAATATTAAGTAGGAGAATCAGTAGGAGGGGGTGGATAGTCCTGCTGCTAAAACGATTAGTAAAACTTCTCTTAAAAGAAGAATTCCTAAGGATAGGGGATGATTTATAAAGGGGGCTATTGCAGGTGGGATTGTTGTAAGTCCCAGAATAGTTAACATTAGTCAGAATATAGTTTATATAAAATATTAATTTTGGAGATTAATGAAGGAGGTTCTCTTTTTCTGAATTGCTATCTTAGAAGATATTCTTATGTTTGGTTTACAAGACCAATATTTTTAATTAAACTACTAGGACTAATGTTAATATATATAGGGGGTTTTATTTTTATTTATTTAATAGGGTTGGTATCTTTTTCATTAAATCGAAAGCATGTTCTTTTGATGCTTTTAAGCTTAGAATTTATTGTTGTAGCTTTATTTTACGGTTTAATTATGTTTTTGGGAAGGTATGACTGGGAGTTGTATTTTGTTCTAGTTTTTTTAACATTCAGGGTTTGTGAAGGGGCGCTTGGGTTGGCAGTTTTGGTTTTGTTAATACGTGTTTATGGAAATGACTATGTTCAGAATTTTAATTTATTATGATAAAAATTTTATTAATATTATTGTTTATTATACCTTTAAGGTTTATGAATATAGGATTTTGATTTAATCAGTGTGTTTTTATAGTAGCCGGTTTGCTAATAGTGGTTCAATTTAATTTAGGAAGAGGAATTAGGTCTGTAGGGTACGGCTGAGGGGTAGATATATGCTCTTTTATACTAATTATATTGAGATTTTGAATTTGTTCCTTAATAATTATGGCTAGGGAAGGGGTTTTTAAATCTAATTTTTATTTCAATTTATTTTTGTTAGTTTTACTTATTTTATTAATTTCTTTAATTTGTACATTTTCTTCAATGAATTTGTTTATTTTTTATCTGTTTTTTGAATTTAGATTAATTCCCACCCTAATTTTGATTGTGGGGTGAGGGTACCAACCTGAACGGATTCAAGCAGGAGTTTATTTATTATTTTACACATTGGTTGCTTCTTTACCTATAATAATTTCAATTTTCTATTATTATAGAATAAACGGAACTCTAGATTTTTTTTTTGTTAAGAGGGTGAATTATTTTTTATTTTACTTATGTATAAGTCTTGTTTTTTTTGTGAAAATTCCTATATATTTTATTCACCTTTGGCTGCCAAAGGCACATGTTGAGGCGTCTGTAGCAGGATCTATGATTTTAGCAGGGATTATGTTAAAACTAGGGGGTTATGGGTTGCTTCGATTAATACCATTTATAATGGGTATTGCTATAAAGGTAAATTTTATTTTTGTAGTTGTTAGGCTTGTTGGTGGTTTATATGTGTCTTTAGTCTGCATTCGGCAGAATGATGTGAAAGCATTAATTGCCTACTCGTCAGTAGCGCATATAGGTTTGGTACTAAGGGGAATTATAACACTTAACTGTTGGGGAATTAGTGGATCTTTAGTTATAATAGTTGCACACGGTTTATGTTCATCAGGTCTTTTTTGTTTAGCAAATATTTCCTATGAGCGGTTAGGGAGACGAAGATTTTTTTTAAATAAAGGGTTAATTAATTTGATACCTAGAATAACTTTATGGTGATTTTTATTATGTTCTTCTAATATGGCTGCCCCACCATCTTTAAATTTGTTAGGGGAGATTATGCTTATAAATAGATTAGTTTCATGAAGGTACTATTGTATAATTTTTCTAGGGTTGATTTCATTCTTTAGGGCTGTCTATTCCCTGTTTTTATATGCTTATACTCAACATGGCAAGGTTTTTAGGGGTTTATTTAGATTTAGATTTGGGTCTACTCGGGAGTATCTATTACTATTTATGCACTGATTTCCTCTAAATTTAATTATTTTAAAGGGGGAATATGTTGTTAGTTGATTTTACTTAAATAGTTTATAAAAATGTTGATTTGTGGGGTCAAAGATGCTATATGGCTTTAGGTAATTAGGATTTGTTTAGTATACTCAATTATTTTTTTTTTTATTAGAATTTCTTTGTTTTTTGTGAGCTTAAATTTACTATCTATGGGACATAGCGTTATTTTAGAGGTGGAACTTATTTCTTTTAATTCCTGTAAAGTGGAAATGACTTTATTATTTGATTGAATGTCAATTTTGTTCTCGAGATTTGTTTTACTAATTTCTTCAATAGTTATTTTCTATAGATTAGAGTATATAGAAGGGGATATTTTTATTAATCGGTTTATTATGCTAGTATTTATATTTGTTATGTCCATACTTCTTTTAATTTTAAGACCTAATATAATTAGGATTTTATTAGGGTGGGATGGTTTAGGATTAGTTTCTTACTGTTTAGTAATTTATTATCAAAATTTTAAGTCTTTTAATGCAGGAATATTGACAGTTCTTACAAATCGGTTGGGGGATGTCGCTTTTTTATTGAGAATTAGGTGGATGATAAATTTTGGAAGGTGAAATTATGTCTATTTTATTGAGTGTATAAGGAATACCCCGGAAATAGAGATTATTACTAGGATAATATTATTTGCAGCAATAACTAAAAGAGCACAGATTCCATTTTCTGCTTGGCTACCTGCTGCTATAGCAGCACCTACCCCAGTATCTTCTCTTGTTCATTCTTCAACTCTTGTTACTGCGGGGGTTTACTTATTAATTCGTTTTAGAATATCATTGAATTTTTATATATGTATGGTTTTATTATTTTTTTCTGGTTTGACAATGTTTATAGCTGGATTAGGGGCGAGCTATGAGTTTGATTTAAAAAAAATTATTGCTTTGTCAACTCTTAGGCAGTTGGGGCTAATAATAAGAGTATTAGGAATGGGGAGCTCTACTCTAGCTTTTTACCATTTATTAACTCATGCTTTATTCAAGGCCCTTCTTTTTATATGTGCTGGGAGTATAATTCATTCACTTAGGAATTCTCAAGATATTCGGATAATAGGAAGGTTAATCAAGCAGATACCTGCTACTTGTTCTTGTTTTATTATTTGTAATTTATCTTTATGTGGATTACCTTTTTTTTCTGGGTTTTACTCAAAAGACCTTATTTTAGAGTCCGTTTCAATAGGGGAAATCGGGTTTTATGTATACTTGATGTATTTTTTATCGACAGGTCTGACAGTTGCTTATACGAGCCGTTTAATTTATTATGTAATTTGTGGGGATTTTAATTTTTTAAGAATTTGTTCTGCTTCTGATAATGGTAATCATATGTTAAAGGGTATACTAGGATTAATCTTTTTCGTTGTTTTTATGGGGAGAGCTATAAGTTGGGTGATATTCACTGATTTTTTTTTAATCTGTCTCCCATTTTTTATAAAAATGATAACACTAAGGGTGACCTTAGTTGGAGGGTTTATTGGTTTAGAAATTTCTAAATTTTCTTTAAACTATAATTTGAAGTCATTAATATTTATTAAAAGATCATATTTTTGTGGTTCTATATGGAACATACCTTATGTATCAACTTTCGGGATTAATTTGTATCCATTAATTTTTGGTAGAAGAATTTTCTTAAGAATAGATCGAGGGTGATCTGAATATTTTGGGGCCCAAAATTTTTATATGACTATAAGGAAGGGGTCCAGAGGCTTTCAAGTGTTACATAAAAATAATCTCAAATTATTCATAATTTTAACTGTTATATGGCTAATATTCCTGTTTATTACTAATTACTTAAGTAGCTTAATTAAGAGCATAATATTGAAGATATTAAGGTGATTTTAAAATTTTTAAGTATTTACAAGGAAAACCCTATTTTTACAGTGAAAATGTAATGTTTTTATAAACTATATAAATAAGAGACATTAATGGATTTTCACCACTAGAAACTTAAGTTAGAAGCTTATTTTCGAATAACATGACTCTTTAATTGGAATATTTTTCAATTTTATCATTAACAGTGATAGACCTCTTTTTGGTTTCAATTAAAAGTAAGGATGAATAACATCAAAATTTTAGGTCGAAATTAAATACAAGTTTTTGTTTCTTACTTAAGATAAACTGATATTTCAGTATTTTTTAAGTGCAAATTAAAGGTTATAATTAACTATTATCCTAAATTGCTCAATTTAATGCCCCCTGGTTTCATTCATGGTATAGACCTAGTAGTAAAATAAAAACATAAAAGATTATAATAATAACTATATTGGAAATTTTTATAATTGAGATAAGAGGGACAAAGGGGATAAGGAGAACAATTTCAACATCAAAGATTAAGAAAATTACAGCAATGAGAAAGAATTGAAGGCTGAAGGGTAACCGTGACGATCTTTTTGGATCAAATCCACACTCAAATGGGGAATTTTTTTCTCGATCTATAGATGTTTTTTTTGAAAGGATTGACGAGATTCTTATTATAACTAAGGAGACGACGAAAATAATAGCAGCCATGGAAGAGATTATAAGAATTATTTACACTATTTCTAGATTTTTTGATTGGAAGTCAAGTATAATAATTATATTATGTAAATATCTACCTCACCAGTAGATTGAAATATATAGGAAGAGTCAGACAACATCAACAAAGTGCCAGTATCAAGCTGCAGCTTCGAAACCGAAATGGTGAATAGACGAGAAATGATTATTGAAGTGACGTATTAAGCAGGTAAGTAGAAATGTTGTTCCGATAATTACGTGAATTCCGTGGAATCCTGTTGCTATGAAAAATGAGGAACCATATACTGCATCTGCAATAGTGAATGGGGCTTCTATGTATTCGTAAGCTTGGAGAATAGTGAAATAGATCCCTAGGATTACAGTTAGCAATAGCCTTTGCCAAGATTGATTAAAATTATTTTCTATTAATCTGTGGTGAGCTCAGGTTACTGTAAGTCCTGATGTTAATAAAATTAAAGTGTTTAATAAGGGGATTTGAATAGGGTTAAAAGGGGAGATCCCCTTAGGGGGTCAGTTCATCCCTAGCTCAATTGAGGGGGTTAGCCTTCTATGAAAAAATGCCCAGAAGAATGAGATAAAGAAGAAAACTTCTGATGTGATGAATAAGATTATTCCCCATCGAAGACCTATTGTGACAGAAAATGTATGGAGGCCTTGAAAGGTTCCTTCTCGGGTGATATCACGCCATCATTGGTATATAACCAAGCTTGTAATTGTTAACCCGAGGATTAGGAGGTTTACATTAAATATATGGAATCATTGGATAATTCCAATTATTGTAATTATTGCAGAAAAGGCTCCAAGAATAGGTCAAGGACTAAAATCAACTAAATGATAAGGGTGATTTTTTATTATCATAAACTACTTCTCTTGAGTATAGAGTACTGAGAACAGCAAAGACGTAGGATTGGATAATGGATACTGCTGCCTCTAAAGTAAGAAGAAGAATTTGGACAAGAAAAAGGGCTATTGCTGAGTAAGATGCAACTATAGGACCAATATTCCCAAGTAATGTTAGAAGGAGGTGGCCTGCAATTATATTTGCTGATAATCGTACAGCTAAAGTTCCTGGGCGAATAATATTTCTTGTAGTTTCAATACATACCATGAAGGGTATTAAAAGGTTGGGTGTCCCTTGAGGGACAAGATGGGCAAGTATATGTACAGTATTATTAATTCAACCAAATAGTATAAATCTTAACCATAAAGGCAAGGCTAGAGTCAGAGTTATAACTAAGTGTCTAGTTCTGGTAAAGATGTATGGGAAAAGACCTAGGAAATTATTATATAAAATTAAAGAGAACAAGGAAATGAAAATTAATGTTCCCCCTTTTGATAAAGGTCCAATTAAGATCTTGAATTCTTTGTGGAGAGTTTGGATTACTTTAAATCATAAAGTGAGAAGTCGAGAGGGGATTAGTCAAAAGGTCATTGGGAAAATTAAGAGACCTAGAAAAGTTCTTAATCAGTTAAGAGGGATTTTAAAGGATGTTGAGGGATCAAATGAAGAGAATAAATTTGCTATCATTTTCATGTTTTTGGGAAGGATACCTTTTTGTTATGGGAAACTTGGGGGGAGGGCGTATTAATTGAGAAGCTAATTAATCTAAAGATTAATAAAGTTATAATAAAAGTGAATATAAGAGTTAATCACCTTAGGGGAGCTATCTGTGGCATTAAAGGCTACCTAAGGGTAATTTTACTTTGACAATTTAATGTTATTTTTTAACTAAGCCTTTCATTAGAAGTAGGCGCTAAATTACTATTAGGTGGTTTAAGAGACCAATACTTGCTTTCAGTCAACTAATGGTTAGCTTATTTTGGAAATTCATTTAATGAAACATGATGGTGAAATTCTTTCAAGGACAATAGGCATAAAGCTATGGTTAGCTCCACAGATTTCAGAACATTGCCCAAAAAATAGGCCTGATCGATTTATAAGGAAGCTAATTTGATTTAAGCGACCTGGAGTTGCATCAATTTTTACGGATAGTGAAGGAATTGTTCAAGAGTGAATAACATCAGCAGCGGTTACTATTAATCGGATTTGGGAATTAAAGGGCAGGGCTAAACGATTATCAACATCAAGGAGACGGAAATTTGATAATTTTCTTTCTTGGGGTGGAATTATATAAGAGTCAAATTCAATTATCTTGAAGTCTGAATATTCATATGATCAGTATCATTGATGACCAATTGATTTTACTGAAATTAATGGATTATTTAGTTCGTCAAGGAGATAAAGGAGTCGGAGTGAAGGTAAGGCAATAAAGATTAGGGTGATGGCTGGTAGAATTGTTCAAATTACCTCAATAGTTTGTCCTTCAAGGAGGTAGCGGTAATTATATTGGTTAGAAAATAGACTAATTATTAAGTAGCCTACAAGGACAGTGATTATAAGGAGAATTATTAAAGTATGATCATGAAAAAAGGACAACTGCTCTATTAGGGGGGAAGCTCTATCTTGGAGGAGAAGTATCTTTCAGGTTGCAATTTCTAAGAAAAGCTTAAGCTTTATAAATGGGGCTTAAATCCATTGCACTATTCTGCCATGTTAGAAATTTGACAGGATAGGGAGTTCAGAATAGCTATGTTCAGCAGGAGGTATAAGTTGCATCCATTCAATGGAAGTAGTTATTCTTAGAGAAGAAATACTTTTTCGTATTGATACAAATGCCTCTCAAATAATAAATAGGAATAAAATAATTCTTACTAAAGAAATGAGTGAACCAATTGAGGAGACCACATTCCATGTGGTGTAAGCATCAGGGTAGTCTGAGTATCGACGGGGTATTCCTCTTAAACCTAAGAAATGTTGAGGGAAAAATGTTATATTTACTCCAATAAATATGATAACAAATTGGATTTTTAGAAATTTTCTGTTTAATAGTAACCCAGTGAATAAAGGGAATCAGTGGACAAATCCACCTATAATTGCAAATACTGCCCCTATTGAGAGCACATAATGGAAATGTGCTACTACATAGTAAGTGTCGTGAAGAATAATGTCAATTGAGGAATTGGCAAGGATAACTCCGGTTAGGCCACCTACTGTAAAAAGGAAAACAAATCCAAGGGATCAGAGTATTGATGGGGAGTAATTTATTTGAGTGCCATGTAATGTTGCAAGCCACCTAAAGATTTTAATTCCAGTGGGAACTGCAATGATTATAGTAGCTGATGTAAAGTAAGCTCGAGTATCAACATCTATTCCAACAGTAAATATATGATGAGCTCATACGATGAACCCTAATAAACCAATTGCCATTATTGCATAAATTATTCCTAGGGCTCCAAATGTTTCCTTTTTTCTTCTTTCTTGGCAGATGATATGTGAAATTATTCCAAATCCGGGCAGGATTAGAATGTAAACTTCAGGGTGACCAAAAAATCAGAATAAGTGTTGGTAGAGAATAGGATCTCCCCCTCCTGCTGGGTCAAAGAAGGTTGTGTTGAGATTTCGGTCAGTTAGAAGTATAGTAATTGCTCCTGCAAGAACAGGCAAAGAGAGTAGGAGGAGAAGGGCAGTTAGTACAACAGCTCAAACAAATAGGGGTATTCGATCGAAGGAAATTCCAGGGGTTCGTATGTTAATTACTGTAGTAATAAAGTTTACAGCACCTAGGATTGATGAGATTCCTGCTAAATGGAGGCTAAAAATAGCAAGATCAACTGATGCTCCTCTATGGGCAATGTTTGAGGATAATGGTGGATATACTGTTCACCCAGTTCCGGCCCCTCTTTCGATTATTCTTCTTATTAGGAGAAAGGTCAAGGAGGGGGGTAATAGCCAGAATCTTATGTTATTTATACGGGGGAAGGCTATATCAGGGGCCCCTAATATCAAGGGAATTAATCAGTTTCCAAAGCCTCCAATCATAATTGGTATAACTATGAAGAAAATTATAATGAATGCATGGGCAGTTACAATAACATTATAGATTTGATCATCACCAATTAGGGACCCAGGATTACCAAGTTCTGTTCGGATTAAAATTCTTAAGGACGTCCCCACTATTCCGGACCATCTTCCCAGTAGGAAGTACAAGGTGCCAATGTCTTTGTGATTTGTTGAGAATAGCCATTTATTCGGTAAGGTGGCTGAGTCAGGCGATAAGCTGTAAACTTATTTACGAATTTTTTTTTCTCTTACCAGTCTTATAGTCAAAAAAATGACACTAAATTGCAAATTTAGAGGTGAAAGTTTTCTAAGGCTTAAAGTTTTCTTTATTCGTAGCTTTGAAGGCTACAGGTTTATTTAACCTAAATCCTTAGCTATAAATAGTTAAATGCTAAAGTTACAAGGGTTAACCTTACCAGTGCTGCAAGATTAGAGGATGTCACGAAGAATGCATGACTAGTTGTAGGCTTTGAGGATGAGAAGGTATCTGTAGAAAAAACTAAAGCTCTGAATGTTACTTGAACGTAGAAGAATAGGGTCATTAAAGTGGCTAAAATTATGATTGCTGATAGCATGAAAAGATTCTTTTGGATTATAGTTTGGATTGTCAATCATTTTGGAAAGAATCCTAGGAAGGGGGGCAGACCTCCTAAAGATAGAAAATTTAGACTAAAGAATAGCTTTAAATGGGGTTGATTATTTATTGCTGTGGTTATTTGATTGATTTGGAAAATATTAAGGTTTTTGAGCATAATTAAGATGTTTAGAGTGATGATTGAGTAAATGATAAAGTAAATTAGTCAGATTGTTGCTAAAAATATTATTGCTGCCAATATTCAACCAATATGGTTGATTGAGGAGTAAGCTATAATTTTACGAAGTCTAAGCTGGTTTTGGCCTATAATTCCTCTCACTACTATGCATGAGATAATGGCAGTTAGGATTAATGCTGTAGTTTTATTGGAATAAATTAGGAGAACTATTGGGGCAATTTTTTGTCAAATTAAGAGTACAGCAGCGTTAAATCAGTCTAGTCCTTCTATAACTTCGGGGAATCAAAAATGGAGGGGGGCGGCTCCTATTTTTAAAAGAAGTGCTGAGTTTAGAATTATATTAAGAATTGATTCAGATTTAATGAAAAATGGAGAATTTAAAGAAATTAGGATTAATGAGAATAATAGAATGGAGGAGGCTATAGCTTGGGTAATAAAATACTTTAGGGCTGACTCTGATGAGAATGCATTTTTATTAGGGCTAATTAAAGGCATGAACGAGAGGAGATTAATCTCTAAACCTAACCATATTCCTATTCAGGAATATGAGGACGTTGCTATTAGGGTTCCTAGGGCTAGGGATGACCTAAATAGAATTTTGTTTAAAGAGGAAATTAAATAAGAAAGAGACTAATCTTTATAGTTGGGGTATGAACCCAATAGCTTTTTTTAGCTTACTTATTTTGAAATATGCTTTAGTATAAGATGTACAGAAATTTTTGATATTTTTGGAGTTGGTTTAAGTCTAACAAGTATAATAAAGGTGGGAAAATACATAATCTACTCTATCAGGGTAGCCCTTTAATCAGGCACTTTATT